GGTCCACTTACTTTTTCTTTATTTAGAATTTGATAGTGGGTGTTATAAGAACATTGGAGAAATAAGAACACCTTGGTTTGTCGATTAATAATAGGAATTGTATATATAGAGTATTATAGAATATTTCTGTTATGTCCCAGGACAAAAAATTTTTGAATAATGAGACATGAGGAGGACTACTATGTCACTACAGGTGGACTACTCCTAATACGTGCAATTAGTCATTTTGCTAATCAATAAATGTTCAACTTCCTAACTTAACTATAAGTCAGAATAATCAGAATTCGTTATAATGGTGGTTATCCTTTTCTTTTTAGAAAAAATAATAGAGATATTTTCCGCTGAAAAACGAAGGCTAAAACTTGAGTTTAGTGGAAAAAAAGCCCTTTATCGGATTTGAACCGATGACTTACGCCTTACCATGGCGTTACTCTACCACTGAGTTAAAAGGGCCGTTTTATTCAATTCATGAATTAGCCGTTTTTTTTCCATTATGAGTCTACTGCATATATGTATATATGTACTATATGTACATAATATATACGTATATGCATAGGAGTTCATTCAGGAACAATAAATTGGATTTACTCCAAAAGTAGATAAGATTCTTATTTTGAATTTTTGAAAAAAAAAATTTTAAAATCATAACATAAAAGTAGGAAAGATTTTTTGGATCTAGTCATACCATTAGACTATATTGACAATTCCAAAAAACTGCTCATACTATCATCATAGTATGATGATGGTCGGGCGTATATGCCCCTATCGTCTAGTGGTTCAGGACATCTCTCTTTCAAGGAGGCAGCGGGGATTCGACTTCCCCTGGGGGTAGGGTACTATGAAAGGAAGTTGATCATAGATTATCGATAAGCCTAGAATGAATTCTTCCTGGGTCGATGCCCGAGCGGTTAATGGGGACGGACTGTAAATTCGTTGGCAATATGTCTACGCTGGTTCAAATCCAGCTCGGCCCAATAATTCACCGCTCCATGAATATGATATAACCAATTTGTCTTCCATAAACGGAAATGCCTAATTCGTAGAAATAAAGAGAAAGGATCAATTTTTTTTTCTCTATCCCTATTTTTCTCTTTCTGATCTTTCTAAGGATCTAATTCATGATACTTTACTTAATTAAGTAAAGTATCATGAAAAGCAAACAAAAAAGTTTAGTTCTTTTTTCTCATTGAAAGATTGATTATCCACTTTTGGCCGTAAAATAATTATTGGTTACTAGTAATCCGTGTCACTCTCACTATAGCCCATATTATATGTGGATATGATATCAGTATATCATTCCTGTCTTTCTTACAATACGACGACTAGGACTAGAATGTTCTTATGATTACATTAAGAATATGTAACATTAAGAATATGTATGCCATACACCTCGCTGGGATTGTAGTTCAATTGGTCAGAGCACCGCCCTGTCAAGGCGGAAGCTGCGGGTTCGAGCCCCGTCAGTCCCGAACTAGGATGATCCGGTGAATTTATCAATTCATCTCTCTCTTTTCACGGAAAAGGGGGACAGGAAGCAAGATCTAATCCCCAGTGGGGATCCTTATTTCTTTTGTTTTTTATTTCGCATTTATCATCACACAAATATGGATACGGGAATTTCAAATCTTTCCACTACTCCCGATTGATAAAGGAGAGACATATCATATGTACATTAGTACAATCGGTGGTATTACTATATTCAGTATTTTAAGAGATACCATCCTCGTCTTACTTTCTTTTTCGATTGTTCTTGATCAATGAAATGGAGTAGAGTGATCCTATTTTACCGGGAGTACATACAAAAATGGTATTCGTTTATTGTACGATGGACAATGAACTTAACATAATTACCTCGACAGAGTACTTTTCAGGTTAAACCACACCTTTTCTAGTTCTGACTTTGTTTGTGTATCCTCAATGACTAATTGTAAACAATCTATCTCATTCTCATTCAAATTGCAGACATCGTTTTTGATGTATGCATTCCAGTACAAATAAATACAAGAAAGAGGATACTAATAAAATAAAAGAAAAGACCGAGCAAGGACCCTTTTCAGTAAATTTGTTGGAATATTTGATCCTTTTTATTTAATCCCTTTTTTTCCATCTCACCTCGTTTGGGTCTGTGTGTGACCCATAGAATACCGGTCATATAATACCTCATAATTGTAAGTATAATACACAGGAAGGAGAGTTGTATAAGATAAGGAAGACTGTAGGTTATAGAAAAGAAAAAGTGGAAGAGGATGAAAAATCCAATGGGATTCCTGATCCAATAAAAAATCCCATTTCGTAATTAGTATGGATAAAGGATCTTCCCATGTTATACTATTCAATTCTCGACGATGAATCGATTTGATAGATCAGATATTGTTATTCATAATATTGATCCTATTCAGTATCATCAGGATCAATTCATCCCAATGAATTTACAGGAGTTAAATTTCTCATCTCTATGGGATTACATCCCGAGTTATTGCGAAGAAAAAAAAATAAATAATGAAATTATGGAAGTCAATATTCTCGCATTTATTGCTACTGCACTGTTCATTCTAGTTCCTACTGCTTTTTTACTTATTATCTACGTAAAAACAGTCAGTCAAAATGATTAATTTGAATCTTAATTATTAGTTCTTATCAATCCTTTTTTCAATGATTGAAGAAATGAAAGAAAGGGATTAAAAGAAAATTCCAAGTCTTAAATGAAATGATCTGGTTGGAATCATAAAATGTGGTAGAAAGGACTATATATAGTCCTTTCTACCACACTTTAGAGTATTTTATATTATCTAATATTGTATACAATGATATTATCATATAAAGTTGTATTGTATACAGATATAGACTTTATCTAAATGGAGGGTTTATATAGATCAATTTACAATATGTATGTATATGATGTATTAGATGTACATCTAATCTAAATAGTAGACTAGTACATCGAAATAGCAGTCTAATTCTATTTCTTTTTTTCGCTACATCCACTCGATTTCGATCAACCCAAAATAATCGAAGGCCAATTCTTCTAATTCCTAGGTTTCTTATAATTTTATATATAGGTTCCGGGATCCATCAAAAGAATCAATAGAGGAAGAATAGTATAGGAATATATTATAGCAAAAGAAAACAAAACCAAGGAATTTTTTTGATTTCCCATCCCAAGAAGTCATTGATTGAGCCATTAACAGATCATTTACGAAGTTCTATGGTAACTTCTTCAGATTTTGAAAGGAAGTAGATTAGTAAAGGGGACTCGGACCATTTTTCATGCTTAAACATGACATGAGATGAGTCAAAAAAGCATAAAAAAATCTCTAGGAGTCTAAAATGTTAAATGTATGATATGTGGTGGATCACTCAGCGGAAGAAAGATCAAATTTTATTATGTGTAGAACCTCTTTGGACAACCACAAGTCACTTCCAGTAGAAAGTAAGTATCGTCGTAATCTAATAGCAGAACGATTTGTTCTTAGAACAGTGAAAGTAAAGAAAGAGAGAAACAAATAAAGAAAAAACTAGGGATTGGTTTTTTCTCATTGTAATATCCATAATTCTGGTAAGAACAGGTTTATCCAAACAGAATATTTAGGAGGAATTCGGTTGGAAAAAATTTCCTATCATGCGTAGATTTGAGTTTTGAAATACAACTAAACTATAGTAATCATTCGTTGTTTGATCGAATGGTTATTATTCATTATTGTCTTTCCAGTATAATTTTGAAAGAAAGACAAGCTTTTTAAAAATAAAGCTTCGAAAAACGATCAATGCAAAACGATCAATTAAACAATTGATACAATTCGATTACTCAATCGATTACTCAATCAATTATTAATATACCTAGAGTCCACTCCTTCCCCATACTACGAGTGAAAGGGAAAATGTAAAGACTACCATTAAAGCAGCCCAAGCGAGACTTACTATATCCATGTGAATTATATCTCCTATTTCTATGAAGGAATTATTCCATTATTGATCAATAATCATAGTAGAATCAATGGCGCAGAGTCAAAATGGGATTCTGACTTAAGGCTATTGATGAACCAATTCAATGAATCCACTCGTAACAGATTCTTTATAGGATTTCTGGTAGAATTGGGAGGTATTAAGTAAAAATACGATACACACACCTTTTCCTTGCAAATTGCAAAGGAATGCTCCTAATGGAACATGTGGGAATAGTAAGACCTATTGTTTGTTTTGTTACCTTTCTTTCATAAGAAAAAAAAAAAAAAAATATACCATCAAGATAGATAACTATCTATTAGATACCTACATTTCCTATTTGATCTAAGCCTTACTGTCTTTCTTTCTGTGAAAGAATGGGGAGACATCACTACCATTATTACATACATTTTTTTTGTAATCCCCTTACACGACCAAAGAAATCTTTTTTTTTACTTTGACTTTTACTCTGTTATTCTATAAGATAAGAGCCGACCAACCCTCCTGATTGAATGTTTGAGTACTCGGAGTCTCTCGTAAGTATGGATACAAAGTATCTTCAGTCCTTTCCACAACTCCTAAATTGATTTCCCATCAGCCTATCCAATCTAATTCCAGACAGAGTCAGTAGACCCTACGTTAGTGTAGGTAGTGTAAGATAATTAGGAAGTCTTGATAGTCTTTCGTATAATCTTTTCTTCAATCCTAGGAGCAAAAATGGAATGTCCTTTAGGAACCTTTGGATACCAAGATTTCTGACCTCTTACTTTCGTAGTTCTGGAATTAATAAGTAAGCCTTACCTCATCCCTATTGGTATATCTGTTTGGGCCGCTACCCAGAACCCAAACAGAGCCAGATTTTGAGAAAACAACTTACAGTCTTTTATAGAACTATGTATTCTATAAATCAAGTATCGACAAGCCCCGTCCTTTGCCTTTGCTTATGCAGGGCAAGAATTTGTCGAGTTCTATTCTATCAGTAGAATAAGAAATTCTAAGTATTTTGTTGATCAGGCGACACCCAGATTTGAACTGGGGATAAAGGATTTGCAGTCCCC